AAGATCCGCTACAGAGCGAATACGTTTATTTTTCAAATGATTCATATCATCAAGTGTACCCATTCCAAATTTCATCCCAATCAAATGATCGGCAGCTGCTAATATATCTCGTGGTAACAAAAATATATTGTTCTGAGGTATATTAAGATTCAGTCTCCAGTTAATATTTCGGCGACCAATCCTCCCCAATTCACACCTTTGGTGAAAGAATTTTTTTTGTAATTCCTTACATGGATACTGAAAATATAAGGCAACCCAATTCCTTGCTCTCTGGCTATTATTCATAAAACCAATTGTAATTCTGGCATTTGTTTGTTTGAATGTTGGTAATGACTTCCAGGTCGGAACCCACCTTCACCCAAGGGTCATATGACCTTCCCCTGCTAGATTTACCTCCGACGGAGCTGACTGGGGCTTGTGCCTTTCCTTAGCCCTGCTAGATTGACTCAATATCTTTCCAGGATTATAACGTTGGAGCGGTTGGAGTTGGATTGAATCGACTTCGTCTTCTTCCCTTAAATGAATCCCGTTCAAGCTGTGATAAGAGGACGTTTCCGTACCCCCTTACCTTACTCACTAGATTTTCACTGAATGACAGGGGACAGCTTCACTCCGTCAAGCCTCTAGGAGTAGTGAAGAACTATAGAAAGTTGTGGTTGGTTGTTGACCAACAAAAGCATGGGAGAAAACCAAGAACAGGGGGCATAGAGATTTCTTCTCTTATGAGATTGAGCGAGGAAATGCCAAAGCCAAGGCTAACTCTCTCTCCTGCGCTAGTGAATCATATGCCATCCTTAGAGTGCAGCAGGGACACCTTTAAAGGAGAGTGAGCCATCCCTTTAAGAAGGGCCTTATCGCAAAAAGTCTCTTTGAAAGGTCACTCTCATTAAAAGAAAAACTTCCTCTCTGTCGAGGATTTTCCTCACTAAGCTTTCAGGCGTTCCTCGGGGCAAGAAGTTTCATCAAGCTTGAAGGCAAGTGCCGTTATCCCGCCTTCATCAAGTCTTATTGCACTAGCATTCGATGCATCAACTATGGCTGTTCCCTCCTCCAATACCGCTTATTCATCTGCACCTTCTATGGAATTTTGTTCAAAACAAGTTTACCTTTCCTTGCTCTTGCTTAGGAGAGCTCCGTCACTCCTTAACAGGAAGGGCGGGTTATAATGCTAAAGAAAGAGCTTGCAAACAGCAGCTTTCTATTCTATGTGCGCATTGTCTTCTTCATTCTAAAGTGCTGACTTGATCCTGGCCAAGTGCGGCAGATACGTAGGCAAACTTGAAAAGAGCCTCAGTCGGCAAATCCCTGGCCCTTTTCTTTCTTTTTTCCGCTCGACCGATTCATCGATGAGCTAAACCTTTATACGAAAGAGAACCCTCACCTAATGAAATGACCTCGCGCCAGTGCTACCCTTAAAAGGTTTTGACGGAGCTTAACCGCTCTTCCTGCGATTCTTCTTTTTAATGAGAACAGCACGGAACTAGACTAAGGAAGTGCAAGGGGCTGCTTTCTCATACCGCGGGATCAGTATGAATTCCAAAGATAGGATACTCTTTAACCCAAAGAATAGGAAAAGCTTGAAAGACTTTAATCAAAACTCATCGGGATTCAAAGATCCCTTCCTTATTGATACAATTAGACCCGCCGCGGTATGCTCAGCTACGCCATTGATCCTTGAGTACTTGTGCTAAGTACATGCTCTCTCTCTTTCTTTACTTATGCTTTACGCTTACAGGACTATGCTCTTCATTTCTCGAGGAACGCCTTTGAATTCTAGCGGAAAAGTCCCGCACTTCATTACGAAAGACTGGGCCTTCTTAATCCTCCAATCGTGCAGTAGCTCTCGTATATAAGAGAAGGGCAGCATTTAGGAGTAATCGATCTCACAAACTATCAATTTCATAAGAGAAGACGAAGACGGATCAAATTGAATAATCGAAGAGATATGGGACCCTAGCTACGAGTCAGTCCCTCTAACGTCGAATGATCTACTTGCTTGTACTTCTCTTTGTCGAGATTCAGTTGGTCTTCAGTCTACCACTCCGTGGGTACAAGATCGAAAAGAATGCATTCCAAGTGAGATGTCCAAGATTAAAGGAACGAGGGTAAGAATCGACGAGGAATCAATAAGATAGAAGATCAGTGAATGACAAAGCGTGAGGAGAATTATCAACCCGAGATGTTAGAAGGTGCAAAATCAATAGGTGCCGGAGCTGCTACAATTGCTTCAGCGGGAGCTGCTATCGGTATTGGAAACGTCTTCAGTTCTTTGATCCATTCTGTGGCGCGAAATCCATCATTGGCTAAACAATCATTTGGTTATGCCATTTTGGGCTTTGCTCTAACCGAAGCTATTGCATTGTTTGCCCCAATGATGGCCTTTTTGATCTTATTCGTATTCTGATCGAAGAAAGAAGGTTTCATTCAGTCTCATAAAGCAAGCACCTCTTTCACATAAGAAAGTGGAGACAGGCTTGGATACGATCTAAAATGATTCCAC